CTCTAAAAAGGGAAATATTGAATGAATAGATCGTAAATTATGACATTTTGGTATTTCTTTTTCTTCGGGAAAAGATACTAATCGCAGCGAGAATGGAATTTCCACAATGACCGCAAAACCTTCTGATATCATCTGAGAAAAAAAATGAGAATAAAAATAATTGTTGTGCCCAACGAATCGATTTTGGTTAGAATAATTAACCGAATTAATTAAATAATTCTGTTGATACATTCGAATAATTAAACGTTTCACAAGTACTGAACTAGATTTATTGTCATAACCAATAATTTCCACGGGTTCGTAAAAAATCGAATCGTTTAAACCATGATCATGAGCAAACGCATAAATATACTCCTGAAAAAGAAACGGATATAGGAAGTGTTGTTGCCGAGATCTATCTTTTTCTAAATATCCTTGTAATTCTTCCATTTACATTTCTACTTGAGCCAGAGGCAGGAGGTTTTTCTTGGTTTATCAAATGATACATACATAGTGCAATATGGTCAGAACAGGGTATTATGTATTGTATTATGTATATAGTATAGTAAGAAAAAAATATATACCCCGGAAAAGAAAGAGGGAGTCCAATCAACAGATCTTTTTACCTTCCTTTTCTATCCAATTGGTTTATGTTCGTTATAATTACAACAGGAGAAAAAATCCTTTATTTTTGCAACCCAATCGCTCTTTTGACTTTGGAATAAATTCTCTTTATCAATATACTGTTTCTTCTACACATCCGTCTACAATCCATAATAAAGAATAATTAGGATTCTGAAAAAAAAAAAAAAGAAAAAATCAATGGTTCACTCACAGGAGAACCCACTCTTTCCCGCATTAGGCACTAATTCATTTTTAACGTCTAATTAGATCGGGTAATCATTCCAATTAAGAACATAAGCTCGTTGCTTTTTATTTTACCAGAATTGGAGCCATAGAGCTCTATCCATTTATTCACTAGACCCAACTATAAATGTGAATTTCTTTTGTCCCCTTCCAAAAATAAAAACAATCTTTTGGAACTGTAATGATCCGGTAAGGATAAAGTCAAAGCTCTACTTTAACTTTGACTTTCATTTCAAATTAAATAAATTAATAAAATCTAATAAAATAATAAATTTATTTTATTACGACATGCTGTTTTTTCCATTCATTACCCTTGAGGATCAGTCGTGGTCTTATAGACTATACCAATAGTCTGGACGAATTCGTTGCTTCATCCAAATGTGTAAAAGATCATAGTCGCACTTAAAAGCCGAGTACTCTACCGTTGAGTTAGCAACCCGGATAAATAGGATATGTGGATACGATCGAAATATAAAAATCAATTGAATTGCACTGCACGACCCTATCAAAACATTGAACTAGCAACACATCGAAAAGAAAGATTTTCTGATCAATTAGAAACACAAAATACCAAAATTAGCAGATCGGATTAAAAAAATTCCTAATCAAAATGTAAAAATTATGAAAGACCACCCATTTTTTATCAAATTCTTTTTTGATTTTCCCTAAGAAAATACATCTTGTATGAGAGTAAATGCAGCAAGGCAAACCCATCATTTGAGTGAAGGAAACAAAAAAAACCAATATGGGGTGGGGATAAACAGCCCTATTTATCTACGATCGAATTATATTTGTTCGATACACCATTGTCAATATAAAAGCAATGTTGAGAAAGTAAATCAAGTAAATAAAATAAAGACTTGTGTTGGATTGGCACAACATAAATAAGAAATTGGAATGGAAAAAATTAAGGAAAAGGTAAATAAAAAATCCCCGGTTTATTCAATCAATAAAAGTACGATAAGCAAGCTTAACCCCTTGTTTGTTGTTAAATTCAATTCCCCCACCAAAATATGAATAAAGCAAGAAAAAGGAAAATGGTGTGTAAATAAAAATAATTACACAAGGATAGATACTAGTTACCCTTCCCTACTTTATTTTATTTATTTAATAATTTTGTTTTTTCCTTTAATTAACTCAAAGTTCTTTCTTTAAAGAATTCTGCCTTCTTTAAAATATCATAAACAGTTCCTGTAGGTTGAGCACCTTTTTCAAGGAAATATAGAATAGCAGGAACATTTAAATAAGTTTGATTCTTTATCGGATCGTAAAAACCTACTTTTCGAAGATCTCTTCCTTCTCTTCGGAATCGAACATCAATTGCAACGATTCGATAGATGGCTCATTGGGATAGATGTAAATAAACAATGCCCCCCCTAGAAACGTATAGGAGGTTTTTTCCTCATACGGCTCGAGAAAAATGATTCCAATTTCTGTATATAATAGCAAATGGATCCATAAAATCATGAATTTTACTATAATTTGAATTGAATACTTTTTTCTTCTTCCTTACAGAAAAAGGAAGAAATCTCATTCATACTCATAACTCAAGTTGGGTAATTCTGACAAGAAAATCCTTAGACATTTATTGAGCCGTCTCTAAACTCTTTTGTTTGTCTCATTTCGAATCTATTTTTATTCCTCAGTCTGATCCAATTGTTGAGACAATTGAAAATAGTGTTTCCTTGTTTCGGAATCCTTTATCCTTGCTTTGTGAAATCATTGGGTTTAGACATTACCTCGGGGATCCTTATTCTTTTCAAAATGGCAGCAACATACCTTTTTTTGTTATTTCTTTCTATATAAATAGAATACGAATGATTGATTCCCTTGTGATACACTTTTCATCGAAATAGTTTTACCAATTTAGAAAAATTGGACTTTTCAAACTTGTTCTGAATTTGAACCTTTCGATTTAGAATTTATATATAGTGAGGATATACTTACAGAGTTGGTCTAACTTATTGATTTTCACTAACCCTAGATTCTTTCCCTTGAAAAATGAATCAATCCTTTCTTCTCGAGCTTCATCATGTACTATTTACTTATAACCCAACACAAATTAGGTTCCGGGCAGAACAGAACAAACTATGTCGAGCCAAGAGCATCTTCATTACTATAGAAGATGGCGGATGTAAAAATCCACAGCCGACCATGTCCTTCAAGTCGCACGTTGCTTTCTACCACATCGTTTCAAACGAAGTTTTACCATAACATTCCTCTAATTGAAATTTCAAAGCGGTATGGAATTGATTCAATATAAAATCATGAATAGTCATTGGTTCAACCGGTATATAATATTTCTATCTACGGATAAATAAGTATTTATCCAGATAAGGGTCAGCAAGGATCGAATTTATTTAATTTAACCCCATATTCTATCATATGAATTGAATGAAAATAAAGATATTAAATTTTACCCACATTTGACACTTGATTCCGTTTGTGAGAAACCAAACGAATTCTCAGATATGATTCTTAGAACCATTCTGAAAATTAATAAGAAAAGATTTTTCCCTTTAACAAATTATTGTTTCACGTGGAATGCAGTGTGATCCCATCTTTCGTTTCATGAAAAACGATCTGGGACGGAAGGATTCGAACCTCCGAATAACGGGACCAAAACCCGCTGCCTTACCGCTTGGCCACGCCCCATTTTGATTTCTATTCGATATTAATCAACACTAATATTGGTATTGGTTATTCGTCAATCCCAACCCAAATACACAAAAACATATGGGATATTTTGTTGCTAGGATTCAAGACATGTAGATATAGAATCAAAAAAATTCATTGATCATTACATAGAATTCAATTAAGATATTGTATGAAAGTTGAATTCCTTATATTCTCATTTTAGAATGATAATGGGGGGAGGGATTTTTTATTTGGGAAAGTCCGAACCGAAGAAAAAGAAGGATTTCTTGATCTGCCTTTTTCATTTTTCCCTTATAAAAATAACTCAAAATTATCTAATCCACAAGAACGAAATGCTTGTTATGCTTAATATCTTTAGTTTAATTGGTATCTGTCTTAATTCTGTCCTTTATTCGAGTAGTTTTTTCTTCGCCAAATTGCCCGAAGCTTATGCCATTTTCAATCCAATCGTAGATGTTATGCCTGTCATACCTGTACTCTTTTTTCTCTTAGCCTTTGTTTGGCAAGCCGCTGTAAGTTTTCGATGAAATCTTTAATACTCTGCTAAATTGATGATGTATTCGATAAAAAAATTCTAAAAATTGATCAGATAAGTCTTACATTACGAACCCTCGATTCAAAAATAGAAATTCTTGTATATTGAATGAATAACCGCAGCGATGAATTTGGATCAGCCTTTTCCCCGTTCTGACCTTCCGGTGAGTATGGACTATTAGGTACTCCACAATACCTAATTATTGATATGACAAGAAATTTCGGGTAACGAATGAATCAAAATCTTATTACAAAAAAATTCGTTTTATTTTTCATTTTTTGGGGTGTCAAAACAAAAAAAATGGTATATGTGGTAAAAAATAGGCAATCTATTCCCCTTTTTCAAAAAAAAAATGATCTTGGAGATTGTGTAATGCTTACTCTCAAACTCTTTGTTTACACAGTAGTGATATTCTTTGTTTCCCTTTTTATCTTTGGATTCTTATCTAATGATCCAGGACGCAATCCTGGACGTGAGGAATAAAAAATTTCTAGTTTTTTTTTGCTTTTTTCCAAATTAATTCTTAATAATCTTATTTGTTTCATACATTTAACTATGATAAAATCAAGGGATGAGAATCTTTTCAAATTCGAAAATACCAAGTGATCAGAGAAAGCGGAAAGAGAGGGATTCGAACCCTCGGTACAAATAATTCGTACAACGGATTAGCAATCCGCCGCTTTAGTCCACTCAGCCATCTCTCCTAATTCCAAATTGAAAATTTGTTATGTGATGTAACACGTGAAATAAAGATTGATAAAAATCCACCTTCTTCTCTTTATTTTCTTTTTTCATTTGATTTTTATTTATTTAATCTTATTTAACTTTATTATTATTATTTATTTTATTATATTATTCAATTTTAATAAAAAAAATATTATTAAAATTGAAATTAGAAATATTCTAAAATATTCTAATAAATAATAGAAATTTTTTAAATAGCTATTAAAATTTAAACTTA